GGCTGTTTATGTCTCTAGCATGACCACTTGATAAAATGTGGAGGAAAGTCGGGCAAATGGCCGATACTACTGGAAGGATTCCTCTTTGGATAATAGGTACTGTCACCGGTATTGTTGTGATTGGTTTAATCGGTATTTTCTTTTATGGTTCATATTCCGGATTAGGTTCATCTCTGTAATAACCAGATGAACTGGGTTATAGACATGAAAGCATAAGAACTCAACGGGATCCCCCTCGAATCAGACAAGGAAAGAGGGGGTAGGTCCCGTTGAGTTCTTATAATATTTTTTTGTATAAATATTAAAAAAAAAAATCCACTTTTTCTTATGATTGATGTTTTTGAAAAATCCACTGCATTTTCATTATCATTAATTGATTCAGAAAATCTTTTACTCGAAGGTATCTGTGAATACTTTCAAAATTAAAACAAAGAAGTAATCACTCAATTTCCCCTTTTAGAATGACTCACAATTTTATATAGTTCTATATATAGATATAGATTTATATCTATTAGGTATCATGCAAACCCTTTCTATACTAATAAAATAGAACCTTACTCTATTTAATCTAATAAAAATTTTCTTTTTTCTATTTTAGAAGTTCATTGAACTTGAAGAAGTTCTATTTGTATTTGTTCAATAAATTTACCTATATTTTTGTTTGTCCACTACTTAACATAATAAATCGAAAAAAGGTTATCATAAACCGAGAAAAAAAATGGAAACTACGAATAGTCATTTTTGACGAACAGGATCAAGAATCATTATTAATTCGACACAAGAAGGGGTTGGGGAAAATCCCTTTTCTTGTGTCAAGGACTAGGAGACGAACAACCCCCCCCCTAAAATCAAACCCTTTATTCCTTTGATTTATACTTTGGTTTATATTTTCCACTTATTTATCTTTTGTTTTGGTTCTATTCGAATAGAAAACTACTGATTCGTTCTATAACACTTCGATTTGGAATGAAAAAACAAAGAAGAGATAAGTAAAATAAAAAAATCTTCTTCAAAATATACATATCATGACCGGTATAAGTAATTCCCGAAATCCGGTAGAAAAAAAAAAAAAAGAAACAAACAAAAATTTTTTGATCATACTTTGATCATACACAATTACATAATATAATTATTACATAATCTAATTTCCAACAAGAGTTTGTTTCTTTTTAGAGCTTGATGTTGAAAAATCCGAGGATCTAGAAATTCATTTCGGACAATTGAACCTTCTCAAACTGTTTCTTTTTAAGAACTAAAAAGATTTGTGCCAAAATAACAGATGCCAAGAAGAGCAAAAGGCCTTGGACACGTAATGGATCTTGAAGTACTACTTCCGCATCCCCCTGACCAAATCCGCCCACATTAGGATTACTCGTTAATGGTTGATCAAGTTTGATGGATTCGCCCTCGGAAACAAGAAGTTCTGGCCCTGGAGGGATAATATCAACCACTTGACGCCCATCCGATGCCTCCACTATGGTTATTTCGTACCCCCCTTTCTCTTTTCGTATGATTTTGCTTACTATACCTGCTGCTGTAGCATTATAAACATTATTGTTACTCTTGCTCCCGTCGGGATAAATCTGACCCCTTCCTCTGTTCCCGCCTACATATATGGGATATTTTAAGAAGTGAACATCTTTCTTAGTAGCGGGGTCCGGGGAAAGAATAGGAAAGGTGATTTCACTATATTTCTGACCAGGAACAGGACCTATCACAAGAATATTTTTTTTAGTAGGGCGGTAACTTTGAAAAGCCAGATTTCCTATCTTTTCTTTAATCTCAGGCGAAATACGATCGGGGGGGGCTAGTTCAAACCCCTCGGGTAAAATAAGAACAGCCCCTACATTCAAAGCTCCTTTTTTACCATTAGCAAGAACTTGTTTCACTTGCAGATCATAGGGAATTCGAACAACTGCTTCAAATACAGTATCCGGAAGTACCGCTTGTGGAACCTCGATATCCACGGGTTTATTAGCTAAATGGCAATTGGCACATACAATACGGCCAGTTGCTTCTCGTGGATTTTCATAACCCTGCTGTGCAAAAATGGGATAGGCATTTGAAATGGGTGCCTGAGTTATTATATATATCATTATCATGAGCGATACGGAAATGGATCGAGTAATCTCTTTCTTTATCGACGAAAAGGTTTTTTTAGTTTGCATGGTCCAATCATTGATCCCGAAATTTTCTACAATAAAATTAGGTAGGTCGCTAGTAGAGTTCCCTATCTATAATTTTGCTATTTAATGAAATAAATTTTCTGAAATATTGGAGAAATCGCTTGGCTGGGTAGAAAGATTAAGTACAATTTTGAATGTTTTGCTTATGTACAAAGTACCAAATATTCTAATTAGGTCGGTCGATCATTTTTCAGTCGTTCATTGAATGATAAATCACTACAAGTGAAGGAGATACACGATTTAAATAACGAAAGATCCAATATTTTAAAATTGTATCTAAAATGACTGGAAAAGTAGAAACAAGACCGGATATAATTTGATCATTATGAGCAAATCCAAAATCTTTGTAGACAGAGCCAATCATTAATTCCCAACCGTGGGGCGAATGGAATCCTATACATAAATCAGTTAATAAAAGAATAGAAAAAGCTTTTATTGTGTCGCTTAAGTTATATAGGAATTCTTGAACCCAAGAGTTAAGAATAACAAGTTCTTCATTACCTAAAATAGAATAACCACTTAGAATAACGAAACAGATTATATTTGTCGAGAAGTGTAAAATTGTATGGATACGATCCTCATTGTGCATCGTGATCAATTGGATCGTTTCTTTGTAGATTTCAACGCGAAGCTTTTGTAAATGTGTTTCCGGGTATTCTTTTATCATTTCCTCCAAACGAAGGAGTTCCTCTAAGTCTATGAATTTTTTTAGAATACTCTTTTCTTGAATATCATTCAAAAGAATTTCGGATTGCCTAATATTCCACCAATTAGTAATCCAAGATTCCAGACTTTTTTGAAATGAGAGAGAGATCCACCAAGGCAAAAATACTATAGATGCAAGATATAGAAGGGAAATGAATACTTTCTTTTTTGCCATTTTTTCGTCTGTGAATTTTTGAAGTTTTAATGAACTTACCCCATGCGTCGACTCTATATGACACTAATATTTTTATCAAGCATAAGTTATATTCCAAGTCATCTAGCCCATTAATCCATTTCGGAGTTTTTTTTTGTGATGCAGTATAGTGGTTAGTCCTTGAATCTAGAAAGAATACAGAAATAGAATAAAAAATAGCCCACTTCAAATTAAATTAATATTAGTAGGATTTCGAGACGAAAGAACTCCTGTTCTATTAAAAAAAATAAAAAATATTTTGAAAAAAAAATTACGGACACAAAAATTTTCGTTTTAGGGTTGTTTCGGATACGTTTACTTTGGCTCGAATAAGCAACTTCCGTTAACTTATGGTATAGAAAAAAAGAGGATTCTTGAGTTTTTTCCCTCTTGCAAAGTATTAATTCTTCCGTTTCTTTTTTCAAAATACTTCAATTGGTACGCGCAAGAAATAGGCCAATTCAGCAGCTTTTTGCTCAATTTCTCGTGGAGTCAAATTCTCATCAGTACGCGTCAAGGGAATGGACCCCTGGCCTCTGATTTCCATATAAAGGACCCGACGAGCAAAAATACCCTCTTTATTTTCGATTCTGATGGACTGAATGTCTTTCATAAGGAATCGGAGGAATATGCGACGGTTTTTTCCAGGGAATCCCCAACGAAAAATGCACACTATGCCCTCTTTTATATCGAATCGATCATAACCACTACCTACATTCCACAAAATTGTGCACCACAAGTAAGAACTAATAAAAAGACCCGCGATCCCATAGAAAGACATCACGACCCCTTGTGGAAAAAAATGGATTTGCTGAGAAGGAAATAAAGATATAAAATTCCTACCAAAATAACTGGAGGTTCCAACCAATACAAACCCTAATGAACCTAAAAAAAGAATAAGGGCCCAGCCGAAATTACTTATTTTTCGAGATCCCGCTATAAGTTCTATCCATATACGTTCTGATCGCCAACTCATATTCTCACTAGACCTAGTTGCATTTTTTTAGAATTGGAAAAATAACAAAAATAAATTGGATTTTACTTTTTTTGTTTCCGAAGTAACTTTCATCAACCAGCACTACTATGATGTGAACCTTTAAGAATAATTCATCGAATTGCTTAGATCGAAACTAAAAGAATAACATCTCTTTCATATGATTTCCTATAGCTATCCACATATATATAGATATATTGACTTTACGTTTCCGAAATTATCCCCGATGCCGATCCATTTGAAAAATGAATTTACCCCTATATCATGTTTACACATACATAAGAGCTTATGCTCGAAAAAAGCAACATGTTATACCATATTCTACTAAATAGATATGGGTGTTATGATCCAAGTCAGTTTTGAAAAAAAAAAAAAATGGATAAAATTTGTCCCTATATTATCTAAAAAATCTTGTTTTTTTGAACATGAAGAGATAAAGAAACCATTGCAATTGCCGGAAATACTAAGCCTACTAAAGGCACAAAAATGGAAGGAAAGTTGTTGAGAGTTATCATTGAATGGGTACCTCGATTTAATATTTGTACCTGTTATTTTTATTTATTGTTTTATATTAATATTTTTATTTTAACCTTATATTGTTAGAAAGATATCTTATAATTCATAATTCATATATAATATATAATTAATATATAATATTTATTTTATATAAATATAATTATTATATTATATATTATACTAAGTATACCTAAGTGAGTATATACTTAAATAAGGAATATATAAGTATATGTTTTAATATTAAGTATTTTTTGAAATAAATATTTATTCAAAAATTCAATAAATGTGTATATAAAAAATATGTAAATAAACGGACTTATTCACCCTTCTACATGTTTCTACACGAAATATATGTATGATAATCCACCTTTTTCTTATTCATAATATTAGTTATTTTCTTGTTCTT